AATACAGGCCTCTACCATCTCTAGACAAATAGAATAGTTCTTTTCTCCAGAATGGAGCGGGTAGCGGGAATCGAACCCGCATCGTTAGCTTGGAAGGCTAGGGGTTATAGTCGACGTTGGTTGATTATTATTAACGTCTCTAATTCAAAACCGAACATGAAATTTTGATTTCATTCGGCTCCTTTATGGGTATTCTCACCACTTAACATCTAAGTCAGCTTTTTTGACTGAATGGAACCAAAGCTCTCTGCTTTCTAGATGATCCCTAAAGAGTAGGAGATAGAAATTTGCCTAAATCTATCTAATCTAATTACTTCGTTCTCTAATTTCATTTAAGAGATCCTGAGGAAAAGAATTGGGTTTCCACCGAGCTGAAACAATATGCTGATGGTTCTAGTAAACCAAAACTACCATTTTTTAGCTATTTGGCTTCCATTTCCTTTTTTAGCAAAAGGAGATTTAGTTACGATTGGAAATAAACTTTTTTGTACCTTCATCCATAGATCCTTTACTCATATTTTCAAAATTGGAATCCTTAATCCAATGCAAAATTATGCTTCGCGACTCTGTACTCATAATCCAAATCCAATTTGTATTTTGGATGCAATTTCAATTAGTCTTTGGATACAAACCGCGAAAATGCATATTTTTCCTCAATATGCTATTGAGAGGAAAAGGAGTAAATCCTTTCTAAGAACTAAAGTTTTCATCGGAATATAAAAAACTTAAGGACGCCTTAAGTATATCATTTTCAGTTATTAATAGAACGAATCACACTTTTACCACTAAACTATACCCGCTACATATAAATTATGTTACCAACGCTACCCTTTGTCAAGGGCAGCCGTTCGAGAAGGATGCTAATTCCCCCTTAGTGAATGAAACAGAGAAGGTTCATGACAGTGAACGGTTGGTATTTCGATCGCGGGCCTTTCCTTTACTTTAAGATTTAGATAGCCCCCCGGGGGGTCTGTAAAATAAACCTCTTCTTAGCACCCCAATAGCGTATGAACCAAATGTATGCATTTCAATTGTAGTCATATTCTACGATTACGATTACAATGATCATTATTTGCTTTAATGATCATTATTTGCTTTGCGAGGACGTAAGTATTCCAGACTGCTGTAAGGAATGTTTTGATTTTTCCTACAATATACATTAGGAAATATAGGGGCACCGCAGCCCCAAAAATTCCTTTCTTTCTTTTTTGTTCAGAATTGAACAAAGAAATTGGGGATGAAAACATCTTCCCCCACTTATCATAAAGTCTGGGCCATAGAGAAAGAGTGAGATGATTTTTTTATTTATCATAGACTTTCCCTGTGGCTTGAGAGAAACAAGAAATAACTTAAAGAAAAAGGTGCATAAGAACCGAAGGATTTACCTGATGTAAAGAAGATTCTGAATGTCTCCGCTTAGTCGATCCTCTCCGTTTACCTATTTCTTCTCCGCTTTTCCACTCAATTCTAGTTTATTAGATTCTTGTTTAAAAGAATCAAAGAAGATGAATAGAACTAAGAAGACATAAAAAAGAACATATAGGACTAAGAGTCCATTACCAAAAGTTCTTCCCAATAATCATATTGGGTATCTGTTCCCTTCCTTTTCCTACTAGGATCAGGCATGTTGGATTTTCCATATCCATATACCATCGAACCTTAAGGGTTCCAGAACCCCCCTTTTTTGCTAGTCTTCGGAAACAGAAAACCCTGAACCAGGAGCAGTCAAAATTCTACTGCCCACTTTTTACAAGAAAATTGGTGATAAAACTCCGCCACAGTTTATTCAAAATGCGCCAACCGGAATCCTTTGAAAATATTCAAGTACCCTATTTCTAAGAGGTACCTGCAGAAAATCGCTTCAACAAATCCGCCCAAAACTTTTTAAGAAAAATTGCAAAGTTTTAAACTTGAGGGTTTTTCCAAGGGATGCCTGTTAAAAATTGTTTCAACCTCTCACCAAAACAGACAAGAAGTATATCACTGAAAATTAATACCCAGCCATATAGGTATATGAAGAACGCGAATTCGTTTATACCCCATCCAATTAGAATTAGAAGAAATAAAACATAAATGGAGAAAGTTCTCATGATAAGATTAGCCAATAGAGGAAAAGAGTCCCTAATTTTTCAGACCGTTCTGAGCATGTGAAAAGTCAATAGCCTAAAAATAAAAAAACCCTCCACTTTGTGCAAGTGATAAGAGAGAATATGAAAGATTTTCATATTTTTCTTGATTTTCTTAAGATGATTTTTTTGAACTTGACCATGAATATACTTCTATATCTCGATATATACATATATAATGTACATTATGCAGTAGACCTATAATAGGAAATGAAAGTGGCTAATTTTGGAATTGAACAAGAAGCCCTTTTAACTCAGTGGTAGAGTAATGCCATGGTAAGGCATAAGTCATCGGTTCAAATCCGATAAAGGGCTTTTTTTACTTAGTGGTACAGTAATGCCATGGTAAGACGTGAGTCAGTGGTTCAAATCCGATAAAGTACTTTTCTACTAAATTCATTCACTTTTTTTCTTTATTTTTTTTTGAATTTCTCTTTTTTTTTATTTTATGATTTAGTGCGAGATGCGTGCATTTTTGGTCTAAACACTAAACGAAGCAGGGAATGTAAATTGCAAAAAATAAATTGGACTCTTTTTCCTATTAGATCAATCAAATCACTACCCGTACTGAACTAATATAGAATTAAAGAATCCCTTTTTGTATCTATTCTTAATCTTTTATAAAGGAATTTTCCTAAAAAGTAGGGAATGATTCGTGAATTAACCCAACCATCAACTAAAAAAAATCCTACAAAAGCGTAATGGAAAAGTAGGGAGGACTCCTTGCTTTGGATCTAGTTATACTCTTCGAGTATATTGACAATTCCAAAAAACTGCTCATACTATCATTATAGTATAATGAGGAGCGGTTGTATATGGCCCTATCGTCTAGTGATGCCCCTATCGTCTAGTGGTTTAGGACATCTCTCTTTCAAGGAGGCAGCGGGGATTCGACTTCCCCTGGGGGTAGGGAGTATTATGAAAGGAGGTTAATCATAGATTATCAAAAACCCTAGAATAAATTCTTCCTGGGTCGATGCCCGAGCGGTTAATGGGGACGGACTGTAAATTCGTTGACGATATGTCTACGCTGGTTCAAATCCAGCTCGGCCCAAAAATCTAAGGCTTCGTGAATATGAGCTAAATAAAATTTTTTATCTTCCAGATAAAAATATTTTATCCATAGAAATAAAGGATAAAGAGAAAAGGGAAAATAGATTTCGAATCTATATCTCTTTCATTTCTTTCTTACAAACAAAAGACCCTTTCTTATTGCTTATTGAAAGGTAGATTATTATCTATTTTTAGCGCTAAAAAATAGCGACATACTAGTTATGTCATTCTCACTATACCCCCATATATGGGGGTATGTAGTATATGATTCGTCTATTTCTTAGGGTAGGACAGACGAATCGAATCTTCTTATGGTTCTATTTAAGAATAAGTATGCCATACGCCCCGCGGGGATTGTAGTTCAATTGGTCAGAGCACCGCCCTGTCAAGGCGGAAGCTGCGGGTTCGAGCCCCGTCAGTCCCGAACTAGGGTTCAATGAATGGAGAAATTCATCTTTCCTTTTTCCATGAAAAAGGGGGGGGCAGGAAGCAAGATCAAATACCTACACCCTTATTTCACTTTTTTTATTTCGCGTTTCTCAGTAAAGAGGAAGAATATAGGAATTTTTTTAGCACTACCTCTGGTTGATAACGAAAGACGTACATATCATACGTGAATTAGTATAATTTAGGATATTACTCTATCCTTATGATGATACCATCCTCCTCTTAAGTTCCTATTCCACTCTTATGGAATAGAATACCGGTATTTTACGGGAAGCCATACATAAATCATATTTGTTTATTGTTAGACAATGAATTTAATATAATTAGTACTTTTATAAATCCGCTCTCATCTTTAGACCCCAAAAGCAGATTTTGATAGTAACCTAATAAAAAACCAAGCAAAGCAAACGCCCTTTTTCCTAAATTAAACTATTCTTTTTTTTAGTTAAGCCCTCTTTTCTCCATCTCACTACTTCTACTGCTTATTTGGGCGTCTATGTAACCCATAGAAAGTTGGCCATATAATACATACATAATTGTATGTATAACTATAATAAAAAGAAAGGAAGGCCAATTGGATAAGATAAGAAAGATCCTCGGTTATAGATATAGAAAAGAAAAAGTAGAAAAGGATGAAAAATAGAGGGGATTACTAATCCAATCAAAAAACCTATTTTGGCTTTAGTATGGATAAGGGATCTTCCTATGTTATACTATTCCACTCTCAACCATGAATTGATTTGATAGATCTGATATTCATAATATTGAATTGATTCAGTATTATCAGAATGCAAGTCCTCCCCTTGAATTTACAGGATATCCCTTTTTCCTCTCCATGGGATTACATCCCGAGTTATTGCGAAAAAAAAGAGGTTATGGAAGTCAATATTCTCGCATTTATTGCTACTGCATTGTTCATTCTAGTTCCTACTGCCTTTTTACTTATTATTTACGTAAAAACAGTCAGCCAAAATGATTAATTGGAAGTTCAATTAATCATTGAAGAAATGAAAAAGGGATTAACTAAAATAAAAATCCAAGTCTTAAATGAAAGGATCCAGTTGGAATCATAAAGTGTGGTAGAAAGAACTACATATAGTTCTTTCTACCACACTTTACTTTAGAGTCTTTCTATTATATTATCTTGAATCTACATAGAATAGATTACTAGATTGAAATAGTAGTCTAATTCCATTTCTTTTTTCACTGCATCCACTTAATTTCAATCAAGTAAAAAAAATCGAAGACAATTCTTCATTGAAAAAATCCCCGGAGGGAGAGAAAAATAATATGAGAATAGACTATAGTAAAAGAAATAAGTAAAAGGAAAAAACCAGCGAATCTTTCATGCTTAAACATGCCGCGAAATGTTTCAAAAGAGCATAAAATTTATTTTAAGAACTAAGAATAAGAAAAGAGTATAAAACAAACGGAAAAAGTGCGATATGTTGGGAATAGCTCCGCGGAAGAAAGTCTAATTTTCTTATCTATAGAACTTTTTTTTAACCATTGGTCGCTTCTAGTAGTGATTATGAATTGCTCTAATCGCTCTTTCTATCTAATCGCTCTTTCTATTTCTATTATATTAGAATAGAAAGAATAGAAAGACTCTTTCTTACAATAGTTTCTTACAGGAGTGAACCAAAATTAAAGAAAGAGAGAATGGGCAAAATGATTAATGCAAAACGGTCAATTAAAGAAAAGAATTGATACAACAATTCGACTACTCAATCAATTAGTAGTATCCCTAGAGTCCACTCCTCCCCCATACTACTAGTGAAAGAGAAAATGTAAAGACTACCATTAAAGCAGCCCAAGCGAGACTTACTATATCCATGTAAATTATGTCTCCTATTTCTATGAAGGAATTATTCTACTATTGATGAATAATCATAGTAGAACCAAGGGTACAGAGTCAAAAGGGGGTTCCGCCCTAAAGCTATGGATGAATCAGTTCAAAGAATTTACTCTTAACAAATTCTTAGAGTTTTTCTGGTAGAATTGGGGAGCCTTAAGTATAAATATGATACATAGCCCTTTTCCTTAAAAAAAGGATAGGGGATGATGTCCTGAATAGAAGACAAGACACGGGAATAAGAAGATTTTATCTTCTTTTTGTTACCCTTTTTTATAAGCAAAGGACGTCAAAATATATCCTAAAATTTGGATACCTACTTACCTATGTTTATTTTTGACCTAAACCCTACAGCCCCACTTTCTATCATTCTATGAAAGAATGAGGAAACTTTATCCACAACTCTGAAATTGATTTTGGATCAGCCTATTCAACCCGATTCTAGACGGAATCAGTAACGCTTACTTTAGTGTATGTAGGTAGCACAAAATGTACGATAAATAAAATGTATGATAATTAGGAAGTGTTGATATCCCTTCTTCAATCTTAGATTGAAAAAAAAAGAATACCCCTCGGGGCCCTTTGGATACCAAGATTTCTGACATCTTAGCCTCCTATCCTAGTTTTAAATTCTCGAATCGAATCAATTAAGAATCAATTCAAATTAATAAAAGAATAAGGAAACGCTATCTCATCCCTATTGGTAGCGGTTTGGGCCACTACTGCTAAAAACCCTAGTTTGAGGAAAGAACGGTGGGTTCTCAAAATCCAGTATCGTCGAGCCTAGTTATTCTCTTGCCCCAACTTATGCGGGGTGCGAATTTGTCGAGTTGGGTCAGTACTATAAGCCTAAGTATTTTATTGATCAGGCGGCACCCAGATTTGAACTGGGGATAAAGGATTTGCAGTCCCCTGCCTTACCACTTGGCCATGCCGCCAAAAATAAATACGATCTAAAATCGAGAAAAGAGCAAGTATTCATCCACGTTTTCTTACTAAAACTAACTTTCTTTTATCTTGAATTTAATTCTACTTACTTTTTTCCAATCTTTTTCAAAAAATCTATTCATGCTTTTTTTGGATCCAGTTTCGATTATTCTCCTCGAAGGATTCTATCTTAAAACACACATTGCTAAGACTAGAAAACTTCCCCTTTCTTTCTATTGAAATGAAAAAGGAGAAAAAGTGGATTTCCAGGCACAGGCTACAAAATTCAGAACAAATTGGAACCATTAACTAGATTTCTCTTTTTATTTTGAATTGCAGTAGTGAACGACTCTTAAATCGGTATTCTCTCCCGCCTGCCATTTAATGTCATAATAAAAGACAACGGATTTATGCCTAATCCGTATATAGGTAAACTCCAGGTCCGAACAGCATTATTATCTATAGATCCCCCTTATGTACATATCTCTGTGGAGAATCGTTCTTTAATTTTTCATTGCATTAAATATCTTGAATAAAAAAAGAAAATTGACTTTGATATGTAGAGGGCCAGAACTAGATTGGCATGTACTTAAAAAAGTACTTACTTTTTTTAGGATTCTACAACGAAATCTTCTACTTTATAGAAATTCTACTACTACGAAACAAAAAAGAAACTTCCAATTCTTTTTTGAAATTAAACTAAGCGTGCTATTCTCAATCGAACTAAAGTCAAACTTTCTAGTGTTTATAAATTATTATATTATGGTTTTATCCCATTCATAGAAAGGAGATAAAATTAGAAATCTTTGTCGTCCAATCTAATTAGAATATCATAAAGTGTAAGTGGCAGAATTTTTTTCCAGGTTCTAGGAATGTTTTATCAATTCATTTTCATTCCATTTGGACCCCTGGCAAATTCGAACTGTCGTCGAAATTGTCTCTATTCATATGTATGAAATACATATATGAAATACGTATGTGGAGTTCCCGAGAATTTCATGTGATTTAGTAAACAGAATATAGATTCCAAAATTGCTGGATCGATCTTTAGGGATTGAGAAGAGTGAGCTGATAATGGAATTTTTCTTCGATAAACAGGAAACTTAAGATTAAGATGCTCCGGAATGGAAATGAGGGAATGTCCACAATACCTGGATTTAGTCAGATCCAATTCGAGGGATTTTGTAGGTTCATTAATCAAGGCTTGGCAGAAGAACTTGAGAAGTTTCCAACAATTAAAGATCCAGATCACGAAATTGCATTTCAATTATTTGCGAAAGGATATCAATTGCTAGAACCTTCGATAAAAGAAAGGGATGCTGTGTATGAATCACTCACCTATTCTTCCGAATTATATGTATCCGCGCGATTAATTTTTGGTTTCGATGTGCAAAAGCAAACCATTTCTATTGGAAACATTCCTATAATGAATTCCTTAGGAACCTTTATAATAAATGGAATATACCGAATTGTGATCAATCAAATATTGCTAAGTCCCGGTATTTACTACCGCTCAGAATTAGACCATAAGGGAGTTTCTATCTACACCGGGACTATAATATCAGATTGGGGAGGAAGATCGGAATTAGCAATTGATAAAAAAGAAAGGATATGGGCTCGGGTGAGTAGAAAACAAAAGATATCTATTCTAGTTCTATCATCAGCTATGGGTTCGAATCTAAAAGAAATTCTAGATAATGTTTCCTACCCTGAAATTTTCTTGTCTTTCCCAAATGCTAAGGAGAAGAAGAGGATTGAGTCAAAAGAAAAAGCTATTTTGGAGTTTTATCAACAATTTGCTTGTGTAGGCGGAGACCTCGTATTTTCGGAATCCTTATGTGAGGAATTACAAAAGAAATTTTTTCAACAAAAATGTGAATTAGGAAGGATTGGTCGACGAAATATGAATCGAAGACTGAATCTTGATATACCTCAGAACAGCACCTTCTTGTTACCGCGAGATGTATTGGCCGCTACAGATCATTTGATTGGAATGAAATTTGGAACGGGTATACTTGACGATGACGATATGAATCACTTGAAAAATAAACGTATTCGTTCGGTTGCGGATCTGTTCCAAGATCAATTCGGACTGGCTCTTGGTCGTTTACAACACGCGGTTCAAAAAACTATCCGTAGAGTATTCATACGTCAATCGAAACCGACTCCGCAAACTTTGGTAACTCCAACTTCAACCTCGATTTTATTAATAACTACTTATGAGACCTTTTTTGGGACATACCCCTTATCTCAAGTTTTTGATCAAACCAATCCATTGACACAAACTGTTCATGGGCGAAAAGTGAGTTGTTTGGGTCCTGGAGGATTGACGGGGAGAACTGCAAGTTTTCGGAGCCGAGATATCCATCCGAGTCACTATGCGCGTATTTGTCCAATTGACACGTCCGAAGGAATTAACGTTGGACTTACTGGATCTTTAGCTATTCATGCGAGAATTGATCATTGGTGGGGATCCGTAGAGAGTCCGTTTTATGAAATATCTGAGAAAGAAAAAAAAAAAAAAGAGACACAGGTGGTTTATTTATCACCAAATAGAGATGAATATTATATGATAGCAGCAGGAAATTCTTTGTCCTTGAATCGGGGTATTCAGGAAGAACAGGTTGTTCCAGCTAGATACCGTCAAGAATTCCTGACTATTGCATGGGAACAAATTCATGTTAGAAGTATTTTTCCTTTCCAATATTTTTCTATTGGGGGTTCCCTCATTCCTTTTATTGAGCATAATGATGCGAATCGAGCTTTAATGAGTTCTAATATGCAGCGCCAAGCAGTTCCGCTTTCTCGGTCCGAGAAGTGCATTGTTGGAACTGGATTGGAACGCCAAACAGCTCTAGATTCGAGGGTTTCCGTTATAGCCGAACGCGAGGGAAAGATCATTTCCACTGATAGTCACAAGATACTTTTATCAAGTAGTGGGAAGACTATAAGTATTCCTTTAGTTACCCATCGGCGCTCTAACAAAAATACTTGTATGCACCAAAAACCTCGGGTTTCCCGGGGTAAATCCATTAAAAAAGGACAAATTTTAGCGGAGGGGGCTGCTACAGTTGGTGGGGAACTTGCTTTAGGAAAAAACGTATTAGTAGCTTATATGCCATGGGAGGGTTACAATTTTGAAGACGCAGTATTAATTAGCGAACGTTTGGTATATGAGGATATTTATACTTCTTTTCACATCCGAAAATATGAAATTCAGACGGATACGACAAGCCAAGGTTCCGCTGAAAAAATCACTAAAGAAATACCACATCTAGAAGAACATTTACTCCGCAATTTGGACAGAAATGGAGTTGTGAAGTTGGGGTCCTGGGTAGAAACAGGCGATATTTTAGTAGGTAAATTAACACCTCAGATAGCGAGCGAATCGTCCTATATCGCGGAAGCTGGATTATTACGGGCCATATTTGGTCTTGAGGTATCCACTTCAAAAGAAACCTCTCTCAAACTACCAATAGGTGGAAGAGGGCGCGTTATCGATGTGAAATGGATCCAAAGGGATCCCCTCGACATAATGGTTCGTGTATATATTTTACAAAAACGCGAAATCAAAGTTGGGGATAAAGTAGCCGGAAGACACGGGAATAAGGGGATCATTTCCAAAATTTTACCCAGGCAAGATATGCCCTATTTGCAAGATGGAACGCCTGTTGATATGGTTTTCAATCCATTAGGAGTACCCTCCCGAATGAATGTGGGACAAATATTTGAAAGCTCGCTCGGATTAGCAGGGGATCTGCTAAAGAAACATTATAGAATAGCACCCTTTGATGAGAGATATGAGCAAGAGGCTTCAAGAAAACTTGTGTTTTCAGAATTATATGAAGCCAGTAAACAAACAAAAAATCCGTGGGTATTTGAACCCGAGTACCCGGGAAAAAGCAGAATATTTGATGGAAGAACAGGAGACCCCTTCGAACAGCCTGTTCTAATAGGGAAGTCCTATATCTTAAAATTAATTCATCAAGTGGATGAGAAAATCCACGGACGCTCTACTGGGCCCTATTCACTTGTTACACAACAACCCGTTAGAGGAAGAGCCAAGCAAGGGGGACAACGAATAGGAGAAATGGAAGTTTGGGCTTTAGAAGGATTTGGTGTTGCTCATATTTTACAAGAGATACTTACTTATAAATCTGATCATCTTATAGCTCGCCAAGAAATACTTAACGCTACGATCTGGGGAAAACGAGTACCTAATCACGAGGATCCTCCAGAATCTTTTCGAGTGCTCGTTCGAGAACTACGATCTTTGGCTCTAGAACTGAATCATTTCCTTGTATCTCAGAAGAACTTCCAGGTTAATAGGGAAGAAGTTTGATCGGAATAAATATAAATTCTTTTCTTATTTCTATTTTATGATTGACCAATATAAACATCAACAACTTCAAATTGGACTCGTTTCCCCTCAACAAATAAAGGCTTGGGCTAACAAAATACTACCTAACGGGGAAGTCGTTGGCGAAGTCACAAGACCCTCTACTTTTCATTATAAAACCGATAAACCAGAAAAAGATGGATTGTTTTGCGAAAGAATCTTTGGACCCATAAAAAGCAGAATTTGTGCTTGTGGAAATTCTCGAGCGAGCGGAGCTGAAAACGAAGACGAAAGATTTTGCCAAAAATGCGGAGTAGAATTTGTTGATTCTCGGATACGAAGATATCAAATGGGATACATCAAACTCGCATGTCCCGTGACTCATGTGTGGTATTTGAAAGGTCTTCCTAGTTATATCGCGAATCTTTTAGATAAACCCCTTAAAAAATTGGAGGGCCTAGTATATGGCGATTTCTCTTTTGCTAGACCCAGTGTTAAAAAACCAACTTTCTTACGATTACGAGGTTTATTCGAAGATGAAATTTCATCCTGTAACCATAGCATTTCCCCCTTTTTTTCTACCCCAGGCTTTACAACATTTCGAAATCGGGAAATTGCAACAGGAGCAGGTGCTATTAGAGAACAATTAGCAGATTTGGATTTGCGAATTATTTTAGAGAATTCCTCGGTCGAATGGAAGGAATTAGAAGACGAGGGGTATAGTGGAGATGAATGGGAAGATAGAAAAAGACGAATAAGAAAAGTTTTTTTGATTAGACGCATGCAATTGGCGAAACATTTTATTCAAACAAGTGTAGAACCAGAATGGATGGTTTTGTGCTTATTACCAGTTCTTCCTCCCGAATTAAGACCCATTGTTTATAGATCTGGGGATAAAGTAGTGACTTCGGATATTAATGAACTTTATAAGAGAGTTATCCGTCGGAACAACAATCTTGTCTATCTATTAAAAAGAAGTGAATTAGCGCCAGCAGATTTAGTAATGTGCCAGGAAAAATTGGTACAAGAAGCCGTGGATACACTTCTTGATAGTGGGTCCCGCGGGCAACCAACGAGGGATGGGCACAATAAAGTATACAAATCACTTTCAGATGTAATTGAAGGTAAAGAGGGGAGGTTTCGAGAGACTCTGCTTGGGAAACGGGTCGATTACTCGGGGCGTTCTGTCATTGTTGTGGGTCCTTCACTTTCATTACATCAATGTGGGTTACCTCTAGAGATAGCAATAAAGCTTTTTCAGTTATTTGTAATTCGCGATTTAATCACGAAACGTGCTACTTCTAATGTTAGAATTGCTAAAAGGAAAATTTGGGAAAAGGAACCCATTGTATGGGAAATACTTCAAGAAGTTATGAGGGGACATCCTGTACTGTTGAATAGAGCACCTACCCTGCATAGATTAGGCATACAGGCTTTCCAACCCATTTTAGTAGAGGGGCGTACTATTTGTTTACACCCACTAGTGTGTAAGGGTTTCAATGCGGACTTTGATGGGGATCAAATGGCTGTTCATCTCCCCTTATCCTTGGAAGCTCAGGCGGAAGCCCGTTTACTTATGTTTTCTCATATGAATCTCCTATCTCCCGCTATTGGAGATCCTATTTGCGTACCAACCCAAGACATGCTTATCGGACTTTATGTATTAACGATTGGAAACCGTCGAGGTATTTGTGCAAATAGATATAATAGTTGCGGAAACTATCCAAACAAAAATAATAATTCTAAGTATACGAAAGATAAAGAATCTCTTTTTTCTAGTTCCTATGATGCACTGGGAGCTTATAGACAGAAACGAATCTGTTTAGACAGTCCCTTGTGGCTCCGATGGAAACTAGATCAACGCGCCATTGGGTTAAGAGAAGTTCCGATTGAAGTTCAATATGAATCTTTGGGGACTTATCATGAGATTTATGCCCACTATCTAGTAGTAGGAAATAGAAAAAAGGAAATCCGTTCTATATACATTCGAACCACTCTTGGTCATATTTCTTTTTATAGAGAAATAGAGGAAGCCATACAAGGATTTAGTCAGGCCTATTCATACACTATCTAAAAAAGGAAGTTAGATTCGGCGATGCCCCTTTCGAGGGGCATTCCGATTTCGCTAGTATCATCATTTTTGCCGCACGAATCCAGATTGAGATTGAGGAAAGGAAGTTAACTAAATTTTCGAATCACTGACTCAGGCCCATTGTCGAATCCTACTCAGCAATTGTCGAATTCTACTCAGCCGAAAAAGGGGGTACTTATTTATGGCGGAACGGGCCAATCTGGTCTTTCATAATAAAGAGATAGACGGAACTGCTATGAAACGACTTATTAGCAGATTAATTGATCATTTCGGAATGGGGTATACATCCCATATACTGGATCAAATAAAAACGCTGGGCTTCCATCAAGCCACTACTACATCGATTTCATTAGGAATCGAGGATCTTTTAACAATACCCTCTAAGGGATGGTTAGTCCAAGATGCGGAACAACAGAGTTTTCTTTTGGAAAAACACTATTATTATGGGGCTGTACACGCGGTAGAAAAATTACGCCAATCCGTTGAAATCTGGTATGCTACAAGTGAATATTTGAAACAAGAAATGAATTCGAATTTTCGGATAACAGATCCTTCTAATCCAGTCTATCTAATGTCTTTTTCAGGAGCTAGAGGAAATGCATCTCAGGTACACCAATTAGTAGGTATGCGAGGATTAATGGCGGATCCTCAAGGACAAATGATTGATTTACCTATTCAAAGCAATTTACGCGAGGGACTTTCTTTGACAGAATATATAATTTCCTGCTACGGAGCCCGCAAAGGGGTTGTAGATACTGCTGTACGAACGGCAGACGCTGGATATCTTACACGTAGACTTGTTGAAGTAGTTCAACATATTATTGTGCGTAGAAGAGATTGCGGTACTATCCGAACTATTTCTGTGAGTCCTCAAAATGGGATGACGGAAAAACTTTTTGTCCAAACATTAATTGGTCGTGTATTAGCAGACGATATATATATCGGTTCACGATGCATTGCCACTCGAAATCAAGATATTGGAATTGGGTTAGTCAATCGATTCATAACTGCCTTTCGAGCACAGCCATTTCGAGCACAACCAATATATATTAGAACTCCCTTTACTTGCCGGAGCACATCTTGGATCTGTCAATTATGTTATGGTCGGAGTTCCACTCATGGCGATCTGGTCGAATTGGGGGAAGCCGTAGGTATTATTGCGGGTCAATCTATTGGGGAGCCGGGGACTCAACTAACATTAAGAACTTTTCATACTGGTGGAGTATTCACAGGGGGTACTGCCGACCTTGTACGATCCCCTTCAAATGGAAAAATCCAATTCAATGAGGATTTGGTTCACCCCACACGTACCCGTCATGGGCAGCCTGCTTTTCTATGTAATATAGACTTGCATATAACTATTCAGAGTCAGGATATTCTACATAGTATGAATATTCCCTCAAAAAGCTTGATTCTAGTGCAAAATGATCAATATGTAGAATCCGAACAAGTAATTGCGGAGATTCGTGCCGGAACGTCCGCTTTGCATTTTAAAGAAAGGGTACAAAAACATATTTATTCCGAATCAGACGGGGAAATGCACTGGAGTACTGATGTTTATCATGCGCCCGAATATCAATATGGGAATCTTCGTCGATTACCAAAAACAAGCCATTTATGGATATTGTCAGTAAGTATGTGCAGATCCAGTATAGCTTCTTTTTCACTCCACAAGGATCAAGATCAAATGAATACTTATTCTTTTTCTGTTGACGGAAGGTATATCTTTGGCCTCTCGATGGCTGATGATCAGGTAAGACATAGACTGTTGGATACTTTTGGTAAAAAAGATAGGGAAATTCTGGATTATTCAACGCCGGATCGAATCATGTCCAACGGTCACTGGAATTTTGTCTATCCTTCTATTCTTCAAAATAATTCGGATTTGTTAGCAAAAAAGCGAAGAAATAGGTTCGCCATTCCATTACAGTATCATCAAGAACAAGAGAAAGAACCAATATCCTGTTTTGGAATTTCGATTGAAATACCCTTTATGGGTGTTTTACGTAGAAATACTATAGTTGCTTATTTTGACGACCCACAATACAAAAAAGAGAAAAAGGGTTCAGGAATTGTTAAATTTAGATATAGGACCCTAGAGGACGAATACAGGACTCGAGAAGAAGACTCAGAGAACGAATACGGGAGCACAGAAAATGAATATAGGTCCCGAGAGGAAGAATGTAAAACCCTAGAAGACGAATATAGGACTCGAGAGGGCGAATATGAGACCCTAGAAAATGAATATGGGATCCTAGAGGACGAATATAGGACTCGAGAGGAAGACTCAGAAGACGAATATGGGATCCTAGAGAACAAATATAGGACCCGAGAGGATAAATATGGGACTTTAGAGGAAGACTCAGAGGACGAATATGGGACTTTAGAGGAAGACTCAGAGGAAGACTCAGAGGACGAATATGGGAACCCGGAGGAAGATTCTGTCTTAAAAAAAGAGGTTTTGATTGAGCATCGAGGAACAAAAGAATTTAGTCTAAAATACCAAAAAGAAGTAGATCGGTTTTTTTTCATTCTCCAAGAACTGCATATCTTGCCGAGATCCTCATCCCTAAAGGTACTTGACAATAGTATTATTGGAGCGGATACACAACTCACAAAAAATACAAGAAGTCGGCTGGGCGGATTGGTTCGAGTGAAGAGAAAAAAAAGCCATACGGAACTCAAAATCTTTTCTGGAGATATTCATTTTCCTGAAGAGGCGGATAAGATATTAGGTGGCAGTTTGATACCACTAGAAAGAGAAAAAAAAGATTCGAAGGAATCAAAAAAAGGGAAAAATTGGATCTATGTTCAATGGAAAAAAATTCTCAAGAGCAAGGAAAAGTATTTTGTTTTGGTTCGACCTGCAGTCGCGTATGAAATGGACGAAGGGAGAAATTTAGCAACACTTTTCCCACGGGATCTCTTGCAGGAAGAGGATAATCTCCAACTTCGACTTGTCAATTTTATTTCTCATGAAAATAGCAAGTTAACTCAAAGAATTTACCACACGAATAGTCAATTCGTTCGAACTTGCTTAGTATTGAATTGGGAACAAGAAGAAAAAGAAGAGGCTCGTGCTTCCCTTGTTGAGATAAGAGCAAATGATCTGATTCGCGATTTCCTAAGAATTGGGTTAATCAAATCCACTATTTCGTATACACGAAAAAGGTATGATAGCACAAGTGCAGGACTGATTCTCCATAATAGGTTAGATCGCACCAATACCAATTCCTTTTATTCCAAGGCGAAGATTCAATCACTTAGCCAACATCAAGAAGCTATTGGTACCTTGTTGAATCGAAATAAAGAATACCAATCTTTGATGATTTTGTCGGCATCCAACAGTTCTCGAATTGGTTTATTCAAGAATTCCAAAAATCCCAATGGGGTAAAAGAATCGAATCCTAGAATTCCTATTCGAAATTTTTGGGGGCTCTTAGGTGCTATTGTACCTAGTATATCGAATTTTTCTTCATCTTACTATTTACTAACGCATAATCAGATCCTTTTAAAAAAATATTTGTTCCTTGACAATTTGAAACAAAACTTCAAAGTACTTCAAGGACTTAAATACTCTTTAATAGACGAAAATCAAAGGATTTCCAATTTCGATAGTAACATCATGTTGGATCCATTCCATTTGAATTGGCACTTTCTCCATCATGATTCTTGGGAAGAGACATCAGCAATAATTCACCTTGGACAATTTATTTACGAAAATATATGTCTATTTAAATCCCACATAAAAAAATCTGGTCAAATTTTCATTGTAAATATAGATTCCTTTGTTATAAGAGCAGCTAAGCCTTATTTGGCCACTACAGGAGCAACTGTTCATGGTCATTATGGAGAAATCCTTTACAAAGGGGATAGGTTAGTTACGTTTATATATGAAAAAGCGAGATCTAGTGACATAACGCAAGGTCTTCCAAAAGTAGAACAAATCTTCGAAGCGCGTTCAATTCATTCACTATCGCCGAATCTCGAAAGGAGAATTGAGGATTGGAATGAGCGTATACCAAGAATTCTTGGGGGTCCTTGGGGATTCTTGATTGGAGCTGAGCTAACCATAGCACAAAGTCGTATCTCTTTGGTTAATAAGATCCAAAAGGTTTATCGATCCCAAGGGGTACAGATCCATAATAGACATATAGAGATTATTATACGCCAAGTAACATCAAAAGTGCGGGTTTCCGAAGATGGAATGTCTAATGTTTTTTCACCTGGGGAATTAATTGGACTATTGCGAGCGGAGCGAGCAGGGCGAGCTTTGGATGAATCGATCTATTATCGGGCAATTTTATTGGGAATAACAAGGGTTTCCTTGAATACCCAAAGTTTCATATCTGAAGCAAGTTTTCAAGAAACTGCTCGAGTTTTAGCAAAAGCTGCCTTACGAGGTCGTATTGATTGGTTGAAAGGCCTGAAAGAAAACGTAGTTCTGGGGGGGATTATACCTGTTGGTACCGGATTCCAAAAATTTGTGCACCGTTCCCCACAAGACAAGAACCTTTATTTCGAAATTCAAAAAAAAAAACTATTCGCGTCGGAAATGAGAGATATTTTGTTTCTCCATACAGAATTAGTTTCTTCTGATTCTGACGTAACAAACAATTTCTATGAGACATCAAAATCACCACTTACCCCATTTATACGATTTAAGGATACATAAAGCAGATTTTTGACTTTAAACTAGACTTTTGACCTTAGAACGCTAAGAGGCCGGATTTTCTATTTTTATTTTAAATAAGTAAATTTAATAAGTAAAAGAAGTTAGTTAATTCATTAAGGTTATGCTTATACCATGTAGAAGGTTCCGTCGGAACAATTATTATTAACAATTATTATTTATTTCAAGCTATTTCGGCTCTTTCTTAATCTTCAAAAAGAAATAAATTTCGTAATGAAATGGTAGGGTGAAAAAAAAGAAAAAATAAAAAGGAAGTGTGGAAAAAATGACAAGAAGATATTGGAACATCAATTTGAAAGAGATGATAGAAGCGGGAGTTCATTTTGGTCATGGTATTAAGAAATGGAATCCTAAAATGGCCCCTTACATCTCGGCAAAGCGTAAAGGTACTCATATTACAAATCTCGCTAGAACCGCTCGTTTTTTATCAGAAGCTTGTGATTTAGTTTTTGATGCAGCAAGTCAGGGAAAAAGCTTTTTAATTGTTGGTACCAAAAAAAGAGCAGCGGATTTAGTAGCATCAGCTGCAATAAGGGCTCGTTGTCATTATGTTAATAAAAAGTGGTTCAGTGGTATGTTAACGAATTGGTCGATTACGAAAACTAGACTTTCTCAATTTAGAGACTTAAGAGCAGAAGAAAAGATGGAAAAATTCCACCATCTCCCAAAAAGAGATGTGGCAATCTTGAAGAGAAAATTATCTACCTTGCAAAGATATCTCGGCGGGATCAAATATATGACGAGGTTGCCTGACATTGTGATCGTCCTCGATCAGCAAAAAGAGTATATAGCTCTTCGGGAGTGTGCCATTTTGGGGATTCCTACTATTTCTTTAGCAGATACAAATTGTGACCCAGATCTCGCGAATATATCGATTCCAGCCAACGATGACACTATGACTTCAATTCGATTGATTCTTAACAAATTAGTATTTGCAATTTGTGAGGGCCGTTCCCTCTATATAAGAAATCGTTGATTAAGAAGAATAGTTAATTCTTGGGCAACTGCGTAGATTTATAGGATCACTTACTATTCTTTTTTGTTTTGCATAGATAAAAGAAGGGGAATATTGATATATATTAGAGGGTATTGATATATATTATCATCTGATGTCATTTCTTGATATCCTAAATATAAGATTAATACTTCACGTTGCTGAGTTGAGAAAAAGATGGTTGAATCAAAAGAATTCTTTTTTTGAAGTTCATTTTTTATCAGAGGACAATATGAATATTATACCGTGTTCCATTAAAACACTCAAGGGGTTATACGATATATCGGGTGTAGAAGTAGGCCAACACTTCTATTGGCAAATAGGAGGTTTCCAAATTCATGCCCAAGTACTCATCACTTCTTGGGTCGTAATTACTATCTTGCTAGGTTCAGTTATCATAGCTGTTCGCAATCCACAAACCATCCCAACCGATGGTCAGAATTTCTTCGAATATGTCCTTGAGTTTATTCGAGACTTGAGCAAAACTCAGATTGGAGAAGAATATGGTCCCTGGGTTCCTTTTATTGGAACTATGTTCCTTTTTATTTTTGTTTCGAATTGGTCGGGTGCTCTTTTACCTTGGAAAATTATACAGTTACCCCATGGAGAATTAGCAGCGCCCACGAATGATATAAATACTACTGTTGCTTTAGCTTTACTCACGTCAGCGGCATATTTTTATGCGGGTCTTAGCAAAAAAGGGTTGAGTTATTTCGAGAAATATATTAAACCAACTCCAATCCTTTTGCCAATTAACATATTAGAAGATTTCACAAAACCATTATCGCTTAGTTTTCGACTTTTTGGGAATATATTGGCGGATGAATTAGTCGTTGTTGTTCTTGTTTCTTTAGTCCCCTTAGTAGTTCCTATACCGGTCATGTTTCTTGGATTATTTACAAGCGGTATTCAAGCTCTTATTTTTGCAACGTTAGCCGCAGCCTATATAGGCGAATCCATGGAGGGTCATCATTGAATTGACTAGTTTTCAAAATAGTCTTTTTTTTAGCTTAACTCAATTCATGCATGGTTGCAGAAAATTCGATTGGTTGGAAACCAAATAGTTAGAATTGCGTATGAATATACAATCTAGAGTTGTAGAAGAGAGAATAGGCTATATTACGGAATTGACAAAGTATATAAGCATTAGGGGGGGCGGAGTCAGGCTAGATCATCCTTTATGTCTATAAGTTCAGTCATCTTTTGTATAGCTTTCCACTTTAAGGAATTTTTTTTAATCCGATTCAATAGAAAATGAGAAAATACACAAACAAAATAGAATAAACAAATCGATATGGGATATTATATATTCCTAAGTTCGATTCATTATCTAATCCGATATATTGAATTCCCTCCTATACGGAATCCGATTCCATATCCAATTCGATGCAGCATATTGTTATCAATTGGATATCTTGATTTAATTCCTATTGGATCTGGATTAGGTCGATTTCCATAGGGGTTCTTCCTCTATTTCCCCTTTTATTATGAATTCGATGATAAGGGAAAAAATAGAAACTCAAGGATATCGAAGAGGAAAGAAAGAAGGATGGAATGAAAGATCGGTTGGTTGGAAAGAAAGAGAAATAGAATAATGAGTACACAAACCTCTAATGATTAGAAACTAAAAACGAGATTTCGAAGCAGTTCAGAGAATTCAGATTATCCTTTCAATTTGTACTTTTTAGTTACTTCTGTCCAATAGAGCTTAGAAATAAGAATTCCTTGGTTGATTGTATCCTTAACCATTTCTTTTTTTTGACACGAGGAACTCATCATGAATCCACTAATTGCTGCTGCTTCCGTTATTGCTGCTGGATTGGCTGTAGGTCTTGCTTCTATTGGGCCTGGAGTTGGTCAAGGTACTGCTGCAGGACAAGCTGTAGAAGGTATTGCGAGACAGCCAGAAGCAGAAGGTAAAATACGAGGTACTTTATTGCTTAGTCTAGCTTTTATGGAAGCTTTAACAATTTATGGATTAGTTGTGGCACTAGCGCTTTTATTTGCGAACCCTTTTGTTTAATCCTAAAAAAGAAAACGAGTCCTTTAGACTTTAGATTAGAGACTTTCTTCTTTTTTTAGTAAATTGGTATTTGCTTCTGCAATTCCAATTATGGGGACAGACAATACTCCACCCTGGGAAGGGCTGATTTGAGGATGATCAATTTAGAGGATATGCTCGCCGTCTTCCTTCCCGTCCTTTGTTTAGGGCAGTGGAAAGTATTTTTCCTTTTATTTTAGGAATTTTAGGAACATTTCAACAAAGGGGGTCTTTCACAGGTCAAACGAGACCTAAGACTTAATCTAAAAGAAATTACTAGATTGAATCTATTTCTATTAAAAAAAATTGCATTAAAAAACCGATCAAAAAGGGCGAGCGAAGTAAGTTGAACGAAAAACTTTGTTCTTTGTTCGTCCTATCTATAAGAGGAGAGCATATGAAAAATGTAACCCATTCTTTAGTTTTTTTAGCTCGCTGGCCATCCGCTGGGAGTTTCGGGCTTAATACCGATATTTTAGCAACAAATCTAATAAATCTAACTGTAGTGGTTGGTGTATTGATTTTTTTTGGAAAGGGAGTGTGTGCGAGTTGTCTATTTCAAGAATAGATTGGATCTATCCAGCTGCACTTTAGAATTTTTTTTAGTCTTTTTTCGGATAAATAAGAAAGGGGTGCACGATCTCGACGAATTACTTCTGAATAAATTCAGAAATCATATGGAAGAACCATAGCATTTCGCGACCTATTGGTAAATCGACTTTGATTCTCTATAGACCAATAATATGAGACCATTAACACGGTTAAAGCTAAACTGCTTGAAGTCTAGGCAAAAGGGGGTACTCTTTCTACAACTATATTAGTATTAGTACCGAAATGCTTTAAACAGGAACTAGCTAATGTAGAATTTATCTGATATAGAACACTCATATCGATAAAATGGTTTGAACTATTTACTAGAAGGGGCACCCTGCCCTTTTTTATCCAATGCCGAATCGACGACCTATGTATAAAAAAGGAGAAAATTTTTGGATTTGAAGAAAAAAATAGGAATTCTATCCATTTTCATTTTCCATTTTTCTATTTAGTTTTTCTTAATGAAATTGCAAATTTTAACTAAAGGGCAAATACAAATAAAAAAACAACTTTGCTGCCCATGATATATTTTTATCTAGGCGGAAGAGTCCTCTTAATATTTATCTAGTCTTATATGGGTTTTGGTATCGGTATATTGAAATAGAAACAGAAAAGAGAGGATAGAGGATAGGCTCATTACATTAAAAAAAGGAGCGTGAGAGCCAAATGAATCGAAAGATTCATGTTTGGTTCGGGAAGAGATCATAAAAGTTGTAAACTTAATAGCAAGGTAATCTACTTTCATTAAAAGATTTATTAGATAATCGAAAACAGAGGATCTTGAGTACTATTCGAAATTCGGAAGAATTACGTAGAGGGACCGTTGAGCAGCTCGAAAAAGCTCGAATTCGATTACAGAAAGTCGAACTAGAAGCGGATGAGTATCGAATGAATGGATACTCTGAGATAGAACGAGAAAAAGAAAATTTGATTAATGCCACTTCTATTAGTTTGGAACAGTTAGAAAAGTCTAAAAACGAAACCCTTTATTTTGAAAAACAAAGGGCGATGAATCAGGTCCGACAACGGGTTTTCCAACAAGCCGTACAAGGCGCTCTAGGAACTCTGAATAGTTGTTTGAATACCGAGTTACATTTCCGTACGATTCGTGCTAATATTGGCATTCTCGGGGCTATGGAATGGAAGAGATAATTAAATTAATTAGGCCTTGAACTTCTACTTTCCTTTAGAATTTAGGCATTATTTTTCCCTTTGCTTCCGAAAAAAAAATAGTCAAGAAACACTAATGGCAACCCTTCGAGTCGACGAAATTCATAAAATTCTCCGCGAACGTATTGAACAATATAATAGGAAAGTAGGGATTGAGAATATCGGTCGC